TGCTAATCCAATTTATATCTATCTATAGATATAGAATAAAGAAAGAATAAAAAAATACTTTTTTTACTTCATGCGTAACATAGCAATTCTCTTTTTTTTTCAATTGGGAGAGATGGCTGAGTGGACTAAAGCGGCGGATTGCTAATCCGTTGTACGAGTTATTTGTACCGAGGGTTCGAATCCCTCTCTTTCCGTTTCCTCTGATGACTTGAGATTTTTCTTTCGAATGCAAAAAAAATCTTGAGACCTTTTCATTTTATCTTATTTTATCATAGTTAAATGTCTGGAATAAATAAAATCATAAGAAAATTCAGAAATCAACAAGCAAGGAAAACAAATAAAGTATTCATTTTTCTTTTTTTATTCCTCACGTCCAGGATTACGTCCCGGATCATTAGATAGGAATCCGAAGATGAAGAGAGAAACAAAGAATATCACTACTGTGTAAACGAAGAGTTTGAGAGTAAGCATTACACAATCTCCAAGATCATTTTTGGAAAAAAGGGAATAGATTATCCATTTTTATACCACATACCCTATTTTGACACCAAGAAAGGAAGTGGTTTTTAGAAAAGAAAGGAATTTTCAGAAATTTGTTTGTAATAAGATTCTTTCGTTACCAAAATGATCTTTCATCACACAATTCTATATTGTGATTGTGGGGGACCCTAAATTGAATAGGGTCCTTGTTCAATGGAAGTAAAAGGTCAGAATGAATGAGGAAATGAGGCGATCCAGATTCATCGCGACTATCCAAGAATTTAAATGTTTGAATCAAGGGTTCATAATGTAAGACTTAGCGGATCTTATCAATTGTTAGAATATTTTTTTTTATCGAATAAATCTTGAATGTTTGTAGGACAGTAGTAAAGATCTCATCGAAAACTTACAGCAGCTTGCCAAACAAGGGCTAAGAGAAAAAAGAGCACAGGTATTACTGGCATAACATCTACGATTGGATTGAAAAAAGCGTAAGCCTCGGGCAATTTGGCGAAGAAAAAACTATTCGAATGAAGGGCAGAATTAAGACAGATACAGATCAAACTAAAGATATTCAGCATAACAAACATTTCCTTCTTGGAGATAATTGCATTTTGATTGAGTTATCGATATAAGGGAAAAAATGAAGAAAGTAAGGTAACCAAAAATTCTTCTTTTTTTTTTACTCGCCCAATCAAAAATCCTTCAATTCTCAAACGAGAATAGAAGGAGTCATACTTTCATACAATATCTTAATTGAATTCTATGTAATGATCAATAAATTCAGTTGAATTCTACAGATATTTGGGTGGGAATTGACGAATAAACAATACCAATATTAGTATTTATTAGTGTCAAATAGAAATCGAAATGGGGCGTGGCCAAGCGGTAAGGCAACGGGTTTTGGTCCCGGCGACTCAAAGGTTCGAATCCTTTCGTCCCAGAGCAGTTTTTATTCTGATAGAATCGAACTGCTCTCTTTAACAATCGTCTCTTTAGTTTAAGAGTATAATATTGAATATAATATGATCCTTGTTTCCAATTTCTACTCATTCTTTTCTGAATCATATCTTTCCTTTTTTCTCACAAACCAATCCAATGCAAATGACATGCAGATAGAATTAAATCTATTTGTGATCCAGATAGAATGGGAAATAGATCAATAGTTGAATTCAAAAATCGGATGGGCCGTTCAGCGCCTGTCCGTCCCGCTCATATTCATAGTTACTTTCAACTTTACGGCCTATATCGATTTGAATTATCAATGACACATTCTGCGTGGAAATGCGAAAGAAAATCCTCTATATTCCCTATACCTAAAGTAAATAGGGTAGGGTAGTCCAATTACTAATTCTGGGTCCGGAATTCTAAACAAGAGGGAGTTCTTGGTACTAATGGAATTTTCATTCCATCACTGGGATTAAGGATCCTAAGACTGGGTTGGGCTAAAAAAAAGCAACAACAGATTGATTTGGATCCGTTTTTCTTTGCACTTAGACAAGAAAGTCTGGCATCCCGTAGGAGCATCCCTTTTGGTTTATGACCCATGATCCCCACCATAAAATTCTTCAGTAGATAGGAGTTAATCGGCGCTCAAAGGTACCAATTTCAATATCTGTGTCTGTCTTCCGGATCTCATTAACGAAAATAAAGTTCAATATGTAACAGATATATTCCTATTTTTTTATTTCGTATCTGGTTCTAATGATTAATTGTAACTTTATGGAATGGATGGAAAGATTCCAGCTCTGAAGTAAAAAAAATAGGTAGAAAATTAACCAATGCCTATATTATATGTATTGTATGTTATGTATTGTTATTTTTCTATGTCAGTGACATTTCGATTTTGGTGAAAAAGCTCTGTGATCCTGCGATTACCTCCAGTGACAATTGTTCGGTTGATCTGATGAATATGGAAAGATCATATTCTTCCCCAATTCTGATTTTATCAATCAGATGAAAAAATAACGACCTAAACCTTACCTTACATGAGTCTTTTCTATACTCTACCCATCCCTACAAAAAAAGAAATGAAATGAATTGGATTTGTTTCTAAATTTATCTATCTGGTTTGAATCATTGACGATTCCATTGGAAAAGAAACATATATTTTTTCTATGATGATCCAATTTTTATTTCTTTACTTTAGATATCTGCTAAACATTTTTAGCTACCCGTTATGATATGATTGCGACAACCTTTTGATTTATTTTCGAGATAAAATTTGGTCTTTACTGGAAAACTGTATTCAAAAAATGATAATGATATCTGAAGTAGGAAATTGTTTGAATTAAACACTTTTAATGATTCTTTATGAATCCTTGGTACTCTAAGAAGTGTGAGATTGGTTAATTTATTCTATCGATTCATTTCCGGCCTTTCCGGTTCATTGGACTAGTTTATTTGCTTAATACTTTAATACTTATATTCATTCTGTTCCGGTATTGCTAATCTAATTAAAGACCCCTCTTTTGTTTAGTTTTTTTAGTTCGAGAAAGAATTGAATCTTTCATGATTGATCGTCTTGAACAATCTGTTGAAGATGCAGATTAAAGAAGAGCTTGTTTATTCGTCTTCTTTATAAATTGTTTCATTCATACAATCTGGGGTTAATTAAATTGAATCCTTGCTGAGACTTCTACAGATAAATACTTACCCTTCCATATAGCATATAGAAAAATAAAGTCTAAATTAAAGTATAGATTACTATGTACCGATTGAACCAATGACTATTCATGATTCCATATGGAATCAATTCCATACCGGTTCCAAACTAGAGGAATTTTATGGTAAAACTTCGTTTAAAACGATGTGGTAGAAAGCAACGTGCGACTTGAAGGACATGATCGGCTGTGGATTTTTATACCCACCATTTTCATTTTATATAGGAATGAAGGTGCTCTTGGCTCGACATAGTTTGTTCTGTTCCACTAGAACACCCCCTATTTTGTTGGGTTGTAAATAGTACATGATGGAGCTCGAGCGGAAAGTATTGATTCATTTCTCAGGGACAAGGGTCTAGGGTTAGTGTCAATCAATAAGTTGGAACAACTTCGTAAGTATATCATAGAAATAGAAAGGGTCCAATTCGAACAAAAGTTTCAAATAAAAAAGGAAATTTTCTTGGAATTGAGAAAACTATTTTGATCAAAGCAAAAGTGTATCACATGGGAATCAATCTATCGTCTGATTCTTCGATAGAAAGAAATCACAAAAGGTATGTTGCTGCCATTTTGAAACGATTAAAGATCACCGAAGTAATGTCTAAACCCAATGATTCAAAGCAAAGATAAAAGATCCCGGAACAAGAAAACATCGTTTTCAATTGTCTCAACAATTGGATCAGCGTGAGGAAAAAAAATGGATTCTAAACGAGACAAAGAAAGGGGTTTAGAGACAGCTCAATAAATGAAATGCCTAAGCCTAAGGATTTTCCTTTGAGCTCTTTGAGAATTATACAACTTGAGTTATGAGTACGAATGATTTTTTTGGGAAGGAAGAACAAAAAAACGAATTAAATCATAGTCTAATGAATTTGATGATTTTATCGATCTATTTGGCACTATATACATAAATTCGAATCATTCTTTCTCGAGCCGTACGAGGAGAAAACCTCCTATACGTTTCTAAGGGGGGCCTACATCTATCCCAATGAGCTATCTATCGAATCGTTGCAATTGATGTTCGATCCCGAAGAGAAGGAAGAGATCTTCGGAAAGTGGGTTTTTATGATCCGATAAAGAATCAAACTTATTCAAATGTTCCCGCTATTCTATATTTTCTTGAAAAGGGCGCGCAACCCACAGGAACCGTTCATGATATTTCAAAGAAGGCAGAGGTATTTAAGGAACTTCGCGTTAATCAAATGCACTCAAAAATAGGAGGTGGTCCATATGCGTACGTTTAAATTAGCTTTTCGTTTGTGGAAATTTTGTTTTTTTTTCTTTTTTCTTGTTTCTTTTTTTTTGTTTCTTTTTTATTTGTTTTTTGTTTCTTTTTTATTTGTTTTATTTGTTTCATGACATGATTTACCTTTACATTTTCCCTTCTAAGGTTATATAATATAATTGTAATTATATTACTTTTTTTATTTTAATATTACTAACTTTTTTAATTTTTAATCTAAATATCATTTTCCATATGAAAAAATTTCGACTATTTTGTTTTGCTTTGAGTTTAGTCAGATTTTGTTTTTTACTTTTTTCATGATTTACCTTTACATTTATCCTTCTAAGGTTATATAATTATATTAATATTAATATTATTCACTTTTTTTATTATAATCTAAATAGAAACCTAAAGGAGGATTCTCCATATGCGTACGCGTGATCTAGCTTTTGGTTTGTGGAAAGCTTGTTTCTTTTTTTACTTTTTTCATGATTTACCCTTACATTTTTTCTTCCCCTAGGATTCCCTTTTATCATATACTATATATATGGCTTCCATATTTCATATAATCCCTGGTTAGAGTTCGAGAAATCAGAGTTAGAGAAATAACGACAAAAATATCTTTTCTTGATATGATATGAGACGGATAGAAAAAAGATTGAGTCAATAGATGAAATAACAGAATCCATAAAATTATGGGATTATTCTCAATCGGGTGGTTTTCGTTGGTATTCCACCAACAAACAAGGGGTTAAGCTTGTTTCTTGTTTATTGTACCTTTAGTTATATTTTATATTAGTATATTAGAGATTTTTCCTACTTCTTTACTTCCTTTTTTTATTTATTTCAATTGAATTTCTTTTGTCTTCAACGTTCATATTGACAATGGTGTATTGAACAAATATAATTGGATCGTGGATAAATAGATCTATTTATCCACGATCCAATTATATTTGTTCAATGGATAAAGAAAAAAAAAAGGTCTATCCATTTTTTAGATTTATCTGGGAATTTCTTCTATTTTCATTTGATCTGTTCATTATTTATGTTCATAATCGACCAAAAAATGCTTTTTTAGATTTGTTGCTAGTTTAATCTTTTGATGGGATCGTGCAATCCAATTTCTTTGTTATTTATTTTGATTTCGATCGTATCTACACATGATAATTACATTATTCGGGTTGCTAACTCAATGGTAGAGTACTCGGCTTTTAAGTGCGGCTAGAATCTTTTACACATTTGGATGAAGGAACAGATTCGTCCATACCATTGGTAAAGTTTGTAAGACCACGACTGATCCTGAAAGGAAATGAATGGAAAAAACAGCATGTCGTATCAATGAAAAACTCTGAGAATATTTCATCTTTACCAGATCGGTACAAAGTATTGTTTGAATTCTTGGAGCGTGACAAAATAAATTCACGGGTGGGTCGAGTGAATAAATGGATAGAGCCCTATGGCTCCAATTATAGGGAAGTAAAAAGCAACGAGCTTATGTTCTTAATTTGAATGATTCCCCGATCTAATTATACGTTAAAAATAGATTAGTGCCTGATGCGGGAAAAGGTTCTCCTATAAGTGGATTATCGATTTTTTTATGAATCCTAACTATTCACTATATCTCCATTATAGTATGGAGTGGAGACGAATGTGTAGAAGAAAGGGTATATTGATAAAGATGAATTATTCCAAAGTCAAAAGAGCGATCGGGTTGCAAAAATAAAGGATTTCTAACCATTTTGGTATCCTATAACGAACACAAAACAATTGGATGTAAAAAAGGAGGATCCGCGGATTAGCCTATCTGTCTCCGAGGTATCTATTCTTTTCTGACTATATACCTTGTTTTGACTGTATCGCACTATGTATCATTTGTGAACCCAAAAAATACTTTACCTTTGTTTCAAATCGAATTTCAAATGGAGGAAATACAAGAATATTTAGAAATAGATAGATCTCGGCAACAAGACTTCCTATATCCACTTCTCTTTCAGGAGTATATTTATGCACTTGCTCATGATCATGGTTTAAATAGATCGACTCTCTATGAACCCGTGAAAAATTTAGGTTATGACAATAAATCCAGTTCACTGCTTGTGAAACGTTTAATTACTCGAATGTATCAACAGAAGCGTTCGGCTAATGTTTCTAACCAAAATCAATTTGTTGGGCACAACAAAAATGTTTATTTTCAAATGATATCCGAGGGATTTGCAGTCATTGTGGAAATTCCATTTTCACTGCGATTAGTATATTCTCTAGAAGGAAAAGATATAACAAAATCTCATAATTTACGATCAATTCATTCAATATTCCCCTTTTTAGAGGATAAATTATCACATTTAAATCGTGTGTCAGATATACTAATACCCCACCCCGTCCATCTGGAAATCTTAGTTCAAACCCTTCGCTCTTGGATACAAGATGCCCCCTCTTTGCATTTATTGCGATTCTTTCTCCATGAGTATCGTAATTGGAATAGTCTTATTACTCAAAAGAAAGCCATTTCTCTTTTTTCAAAAGAGAATCAAAGATTCTTTTTGTTCCTATATAATTCTCATGTATATGAATGCGAATCCATATTTGTTTTTCTCCGTAAACAATCTTTTCATTTACGATCAACATCTTTTGGAATCTTTCTTGAGCGAACACATTTCTATGGAAAAATAGAGCATTCTATAGTAGTGTTTCATAATGATTTTCAGACCATCCTATGGATGTTCAAGGACCCTTTCATGCATTATGTCAGATATCAAGTAAAATCAATTCTGGCTTCAAAGGGAAGTTCTCTTCTGATGAATAAATGGAAATATCACCTTGTAAATTTATGGCAATATCATTTTTCCTTCTGGTCTCAACCAGATAGAATCCATATAAATCAATTATCCAATCATTCCCTCGAGTTTCTGAACTATCTTGCAAGTGTACGACTAAATCCTTCAGTGGTAAGGAGTCAAATGCTAGAAAATACATTTATAATGGATATTGCTATTAAGAAGTTCGATCCCATAGTCCCAATTATTCCTTTGATTGGATCATTGGCTAAAGCGAAATTTTGTAACGTTTCGGGGCATCCCATTAGTAAGCCGGCTCGGGCCGATTTATCAGATTCTGATATTATTGATCGATTTG